AAGTACTATTTCTGCATCTCCCTGACCAAATCCGCCCACATTAGGATTACTTGTCAACGGTTGATCCAATTTGATAGATTCGCCTTCTGAAACAAGAAGCTCTGGCCCCGGAGGGATAATATCAACAACTTGACGTCCATCCGATGCATCCGCTATGGTTATTTCGTATCCCCCCTTTTCTTTTCGTAGGATTTTGCTTACTATACCTGATGCTGTAGCATTATAAACTGTATTGTTACTCTTGCTCCCGTCAGGATAAATTTGGCCCCTTCCCCTGTTTCCGCCTACGTATATAGGATATTTTAAGAAGTGAGTGTCTTTCTTAGTAGCGGGGTCGGGGGAAAGAATAGGAAAGGTGATTTCACTATATTTCTGACCAGGAACAGGGCCTATGACAAGAATATTTTTTTGATTGGGGCGATAGCTCTGAAAAGACAGATTGCCCATCTTTTCTTTTATCTCGGGGGAAATACGATCGGGAGGGGCTAATTCAAAACCCTCTGGTAAAATAAGAACAGCCCCCACATTCAGGGCTCCTTTTTTACCATTAGCAAGAACTTGTTTCACTTGCATATCATAAGGAATTCGAACAACTGCTTCAAATACAGTATCGGGAAGTACCGCTTGCGGAACCTCAATATCCACCGGTTTATTAGCTAAATGGCAATTGGCGCATACAATACGTCCAGTCGCTTCTCGTGGATTTTCATAACCCTGCTGTGCAAAAATGGGATATGCATTTGAAATGGATGTACGAGTGATGATATATATCATGAGCGATATGGAAATAGATCGAGTAATTTGTTCCTTTATCCAAGAAAAAGTATTTCTAGTTTGCATGGTCCAACCATTGATCCCGAAAATATATATATTTATACAATAAATTTGGGTAGGTCACTAATGGAGTTTCCTATCCACGATTCTGTTATTTACTGGAATAATTTGTTTTGACTCGATTAATATATATAGGAATATCGGATGAATCTCCGGGATGGGTAGAAATAGAAAGCGATTTTCAATGCTTTGCTTATGTACAACTGCAAAGTAAGAAACATTATAATTGGATTAGGTAGATAGTTTTTCAGTCATTCATTGAATGATAAATCACTACAAGTGACGGAGATACGCGATTTAAATAACGGAAAATCCAATATTTTAAAATTGTATCTAGAATGACTGGAAAAGTGGAAACAAGGCCAGATATAATTTGATCATTATGAACAAATCCAAAATCCTTGTAGACAAAGCCAATCATCAGTTCCCAACCATGGGGCGAATGAAATCCGATACATAAATCAGTTAATAAAAGAAGAGAAAAAGCTTTTATTGTGTCACTTAAGTTATATAGGAATTCTTGAGCCCAAGAATTAAGAATAACGAGTTCTTTATTACCCAAAATAGAATAACCACTTAGAATAATGAAACATATTATATTTGTCGAGAAGTGCAAAATCGTATGAATACGACCCTCGTTGTGTATCTTGATTAATTGGATTGTTTCTTTGTGAATTCCTATACGAAGATTTTGTAGATGTGTCTCCGAGTATTCCTTGATCATTTCCTCTAAGAAGAGGAGTTCCTCTAATTCTATGAATTTTTCTAGAATACTCTTTTCTTCAAGATCATTCAAAAAAGTTTCGGATTGCCTAGTGTTCCACCAATTAGTAACCCATGATTCCAGACTTTTTTGAAAGGAGAGAGAAATCCACCAGGGCAAAAATACTATAGATGCAAGATATAAAAGAGGAGTGAATGCTTTCTTTTTTGCCATTTTTTCATCTGTGAATTGTTAATGAACCCATCTCATTCGTCGACTCTATGTAATCTAATATTTCTCTCACGCATCAGTTCTATTACAAGTTATCAAACCTATGAATCTATTCACTCTTTTTTATTTGTGATTTCGTGGTTAGGCCTTGAATCTAGAAAAAAATACGGAAAAAGATGAAAAATTCGAATGAATATATATGAATAAATAATATAATAAAAATTGTTTCCCTATATCTCAATCAGTCAAATTCGAAGCATATATCTCTTTTCGATGAACGCCCGGAAAAACCACTTTAAATAATGAATATGAATAGTATTCAGATTTTGAGACAAAAGAACTCCTTTTCTATCATTCTCCTTTTCTATCATTATATAAAAAAAACCTCTAATATTTCGAAAAAATTTAACTGACTATGAGTAGTCATCGATAGAATAATTGAGGTAATTTTCTGAAAAATATTGTGAAAAATGAGTGACAAAAAACGACATAAATAAATTGGCTACATTATAAGAGATCCAAATTTTTCGTCATTAAGGAGCACAAAAAGTCTAAAAAGAAGCTTCAAAAAAATTACAAGATATGATCTATCTGAATCTAAAGTTTCAATTCCAACAACTAAAAAGGGGGAATTTCCTTATTTCGAAATGGTTGATTATGAGATTTTATTTTTTTCTTTTTTTTTTATTTAATATATAATTGAGTTGTGTATGTGTATATTTCGATACATATAAAAGATCCCCCAAAAAGGTTTTTTTATACTTGTTCCATATATGTCTGCTTTGACTCGAATGAATGTTCTGAAGAAACCTCAATTAAGTTATGTTATAGAAAAAGAGGATTCTTGCTTTTTTGCCCTCCCGCGAGAAAGCATTAATTTCTCAGCTGATTTCTTAAAATACTTCAATAGGTACACGCAAGAAATAAGCCAATTCAGCAGCTTTTTGTTCCATTTCCCGTGGAGTAAAATTCTCATCAGTACGAGTCAATGGAATGGCTCCCTGGCCTCTGATATCCATATAAAGGACACGACGAGCATAAATACCCTCTTTAACTTCTATTCTGACGGACTGAATATCTTTTATAAGAAATCGGAGGAAGACCCGACGATTTTTTCCAGGGAATCCCCAACGAAAGATACACACTATTCCGTCTTTTCTATCAAATCGATCATAACCACTACCTACATTCCACGAAATTGTGCACCACAAATAGGAGCTAATAAAAAGACCCGCGATCCCATAGAAAGACATCACAATCCCTTGTGGAAAAAAAACTATTTGCTGAGACGGAAATAAGGATATCAAATTTCTACCAAGATAACTCGAGGTTCCAACCAACAAGAATCCTAATGAACCTAAAAAAAGGATAACAGCCCAGCAGAAATTACTTGTTTTTCGAGCCCCCGTTATAGGTTCTATCCATATATGTTCTGATCGACAACTCATACTTGATCCAGTTGCTTTTTTTGGAATTGAGAGAATACCCCAAATGAATTTGCCGTTTATTTCCGAAGTAACTCGCATCAACTAGCACTAGTTTGATGTGAACCTTTAGGAGTAATTCATTAAATTGGTTAGATCTAAACTAATAACACACCCTTCGTATGACTCACTAAAGATAGCCACATGTATATAGATAGACCAGTTCAGCTATTCGCCGATTCGGGTCTATTTGAAACTAGCTAATAGCATTTTGGGGAGATTTCGACGGAAGCCTCTTATACCATATTTAGCTAAATGGATATCTGTGTTATGATACAAGCGTCAGTTTTGAAAAAAAAAAGATAATATTTTGCGCCCTCGGCTCTAAACAATCTTGTTTTTTTGAACATGAAGAAATAAAGAAGCCATTGCGATTGCCGGAAATACTAGGCCTACTAAAGGGACCAAAACAGAGGGAAAATTAAGAGTTGTCATAGAATGGGTACCTCGATTTACTATTTGTACCTGTTATTATTATTTAGATTTTATATTTATTATATTATTTATAATATAAAGATATCTTATCTTATTATATAATATATATAAAGATCTTACTTATATCTTATATATATTTCATTTATTTATTATACTTATATCTTACTTATATATATAATAAAAATATAATAATATAATATAGTATTTATATTATAATAATTTGATTTGATTATAATTTGATAATTCTAAATTGGAATTATTACTACTTAAAATTTTTATTAATATCTATATCTATTAAGAATTAATTATTAATTAAAAATAATATAAGTATCTACTATCTAAGTCTAAGTGAGTATGAGTATATAATGTAGTTTTTCATCTTTCTACATGAAAAATTTGAGAGGATATGGATGAGATATTATTTTATTCATTTTTTGCTCTTGTCTTCGAATTTCATTCACTAAGCAAAAAGTTTTTTTTAATGAATTAGATTCTATTTATATTGATTCAAGGGTTTGTTAGAATCCCATCCAGCAGGGATTCTTAGTCAAAATAGGATTATCGTACGCTATAGAAAGATAAAAAATTCTATACTATAACTATATTTTCTAGATTTTAATTTAATTATATATGACGAGAAGAAGATTTTTTTATTTGCCTAATTTCACGAAAAAAATAATTTCATCTTTTATCTTGTTAATAGAGACTTCTTGATCAATAATCAGGAATATAGAAAAAGGGTCAGATTTCCGATTTTATGTGACGTTATACAATTAGATCTTATGTCAACAAAGAAAACCCATTCGTCTCAATTTCACTTGTATTCCGATAAACAAATTACTTGTTTGCTCAAAATAATGGACTTAATGTTCTAATTTTGATTCAAAGGAAAGAAAGTGTGGAGTTGAAATAACTCACTCAGAACGCCTTTTAAAGGATTACGTGGTACGATTAGATCGAATAAACCCTTCTGGAATAAATACTCAGACGCTTGTGAACCTTCGGGTACTGTTTTATTCAATGTTTGTTCAATTACTCTTTTACCCGCAAAGGCAATGTAGGCATTGGGTTCGGCAATAATGATATCCCCCAACATACCAAAACTGGCTGTCACCCCACCAGTAGTAGGAGATGTAAGGATTGGTACATAGAATAACTTTTTATTTGATTGATAATCATATAAAGCAGAAGATATTTTAGCCATTTGCATCAAGCTCAAACTTCCTTCTTGCATACGTGCCCCTCCGGAAGCACACACTATAATAAGAGGTAGAAATTCTTTAGTAGCATATTCAATCAAACGGGTAATTTTC